AAGTAAATCAATGGATAGCCTTGGTCCTATTGAAAATACTAGTGTAAACGAAGACCCGTCTAGAAATGATACGGATAAAAACATTCATGGTTGTAGTGACAGCTCTAGTTATTACAGTAAGGTTGATCATTTAGTTGGCGTCAAAGACATTCGGAATTTCATTTCTGATGACACCTTTTTAATTAGGGATAGTAATCAGGATAGTTATTCCATATATTTTGATAGTGAAAATCAAATTTTTGAGATTGATAATGATCATTCTTTTTTGAGTGAACTAGAAAGTTTTTTTTATAGTTATCGTAATTCTAGTTATATAAATAATGGATCGAAAAATGATGATCCCCACTATGATTTGAATTTGTATGATACTAACTATAGTTGGAATAATCACATTAATAGTTGTATTGACTCTTATCTTCGTTCTCAAATCTGTAGTGATAGTTACATTTTAAGTGGTAGTGACAATTACAATGATAGTTATATTTATAATTATATTTGTGGTGAAGGTGGAAATAGTAGTGAAGGCAAGAATTTCAATATAAGAACTCGCGCAAACAGTAATGATTTAACTCTAAAAGAAAGTTCTAATGATCTCGATCTATACAAGGATTTGTGGGTTCAATGCGAAAATTGTTATGGATTAAATTATAAGAAATTGCTTAAGTCAAAAATGAATATTTGTGAACAATGTGGATATTATTTGAAAATGAGTAGTTCAGATAGAATCGAACTTTTGATTGATCCAGGTACTTGGGGTCCTATGGATGAAGACATGATCTCGCTGGATCCCATTGAATTTCAGTCTGAAGAAGAGCCTTATAAAGATCGTATTGATTCTTATCAAAGAAAGACAGGATTAACTGAGGCTATTCAAACAGGCACGGGTCAACTAAACGGTATTCCTATAGCAATCGGGGTTATGGATTTTCAGTTTATGGGGGGTAGTATGGGATCCGTAGTAGGCGAGAAAATCACCCGTTTGATCGAATATGCTACCAATCATTTTTTACCTCTTATTCTAGTGTGTGCTTCCGGAGGAGCACGCATGCAAGAAGGAAGTTTGAGCTTGATGCAAATGGCTAAAATATCTTCCGCTTTATATGATTATCAATCAAATAAAAAGTTATTTTATGTATCAATTCTTACATCTCCTACTACTGGTGGAGTGACCGCGAGTTTTGGTATGTTGGGAGATATCATTATTGCTGAACCCAATGCCTATATTGCATTTGCGGGTAAAAGAGTAATTGAGCAAACATTGAATAAAACAGTACCTGAAGGTTCACAGGCGGCTGAATATTTATTCCATAAGGGTTTATTCGATCTAATCGTACCACGTAATCTTTTAAAAGGTGTTCTGAGTGAGTTAGTTCAGCTCCACGGTTTTTTTCCTTTGAATCAAAATTAAATCAAGTAGAGTCTTAAGTTAAATTATTTTCTTTGTAGTGAAAAGGCAGTTAGTTAGTTTATCAGAATCAAAGTCAAAGCCCATTATGCGGGCTTTGACTTTGTGACATAAAATGGAATTGTCGAAAAACGAATTATGTAGATAATTCTTTTTTTTTCGATATTACTGATTACTAATGAGTAAACCTCTAGTAACAAGATAAAAAGCTAATTTTTACTTCTGTGAAATGAAATTCGAATTTGGCGAGACAAATAAAACGAATTTTATCTTGCTCTATTGCGTATGTATATATAATTCAAATATAGAAAAAATATAAATAAAAAGTTTTGCATCTTTCTATATCTCCCGAGAATTCTATTTTTACTAAAAATCCCTGTTCTTGGATCGGATTCTAACGAATCGAATCTTTCGACAATTTGTAAGAAACTCTTTCTTTATTAAATTCAAATTAGAAAATCAAATTATCAAATTAGAAGACAATAACAATAGAATAATAATAATAAGAAAAGTAAGAATAAAGTAAGATAATAAGGAAAGTGAATTATCTTATCATACACCTATTTTATTTCATTTAGAAAGATGGGCAAGTCCTTTTATTTAATTCTACATTCCTTGCACTTATTAGATATCTATACTCGCTTAGATATACTTAGTATTTAGATATACTTAGTATAATATACGAATTATATTATAATTATTATAAGATATATTTATAACTAACAATATAACAATAACAGGTACAAATATTAAATTGAGGTACCCATTTTATGACAACTTTCAGCAGCTTTCCCTCTATTTTTGTGCCTTTAGTAGGCCTAGTATTTCCGGCAATTGCAATGGCTTCTTTATCTTTGTATGTTCAAAAAACTAAGATTTTTTAGATTCGATGGGGCCAAGGCCAAGACCAAATCTTATCTATTTTTTTTTTCAAGACTTAGATGCCACGGATATCTATTTAGTAGAATATTGTATAACATCCGGCTTCCCCGAACATAAATGAAAAAGCTCCTCTTATGTATACGTAAACATGATATAGGGGTAAATGAATTATAGCAAGTGGATCAGTACCGGACGGATGTATGAAATTAAAGTCTATATATCTAGTAGATCTATATAGGGGATCATATAAAGGGGATGATTTTAGATCTAAGCAATTTGATGAATTACTTCTTCATATCAAAATGGTACTAGTTGATGAGAGTTACTTCGGAAACAAAAAAAGTAAAGTCAAATTTTTTTGGTTATTCTCTCAATTCCAATAAAATGCAACTGGATCTAGTATGTATGAGTTGGCGATCAGAATCTATATGGATAGACTTTATAGTGGGGTCTCGAAAAACAAGCAATTTCTGCTGGGCCTTTATCCTTTTTTTTGGTTCATTAGGGTTTTTATTAGTTGGAACTTCTAGTTATCTTGGTAGGAATTTGATATCTTTATTTCCGTCTCAGCAAATAGTTTTTTTTCCACAAGGAATCGTGATGTCTTTCTATGGGATCGCGGGTCTCTTTATTAGTTCCTATTTGTGGTGCACGATTTTTTGGAATGTAGGTAGTGGTTATGATAGATTCGATAGAAAAGAGGGAATAGTATGTATTTTTCGTTGGGGTTTTCCTGGAAAAAATCGTCGCATCTTTCTACGATTCCTTATGAAAGATGTTCAGTCCATCAGAATAGAAGTTAAAGAGGGTATTTATGCTCGGCGTGTCCTTTATATGGAAATCAGAGGCCAGGGGGCCGTTCCCTTGACTCGTACTGCTGAGAATTTGACTCCACGAGAAATTGAGCAAAAAGCTGCTGAATTGGCCTATTTTTTGCGTGTACCGATTGAAGTCTTTTGAAATGAATTGCAGAATAAATGCTTTCTCGGCAGGAGGAAAAAACTCAAGCCAAGAAGCCTCTTTTTTATATAGCAGAACTAAATTGAGGTTTCTTCAGAATGCCCATTCGAACCAAAGAAGACGTATACGGAAGAGTCATAACATAAAACAAAACTGTTTTTTTTTTCCACAAAAATTGTTTTTTATGCGTCTGTAAATGTAAAACCACTCAACTTAATTCAGTAACAAAACAAGCAAGAAATCGAAATAATGGATTCATCTCATATATCAAAGTATTTCGAAATAAAGACTTTCGCTTTTTATTTTCAATATTTGGAGTTGATACGTTAGATACAGATAGATCATATTTTGTAAATTTTCTCGACTTTCCTTTTGTCAATCAGCCCCTCCCCTTTTATCCTTTCTTTTGTGCTCCTTAAGAACTAAACAAGTAGATTTCTTTCTTATAACATAATGATAAACGTAATGATAACTTTTCTGTCTTTTTTTGTCACTCATTTTTGATCATCATAATATTTTTCATAATTTTTTTTTTTCAATTATTCCTGGACTCTAGACTATATACAGTCTAGATAACCCGCGCAAATTTTTCGACATATTTGATTGATATCTTGATTTTGATTGATATCTTGATATAGACAGGGAGCTCCTTCGTCTCAAAATCTGAATAGAATAATCTTTATTATTTGAAGCGGTTCTTTCGGGCAGTTATCGAAAGAGGGCAATTGCTTCGAATTTGATAAATTGAGATATCTGGAAACAATAAACAATAATATATATATTTCATTCGAACATTCAAATTCAAAGTGGATTCTTATTTTCTATTTCTGTATTCTTTTTAGATTCAAGGACTAAGCACTGAATCAAAAAAAAACAGAGAATAGATTCATGGGCCCCTACCTTAGAATTTATAATATAATGAAAGTCATGTTTGATAGAAAGATTAGATCACATAAAGTAAACGAATGAGGTGGGTTCGTTAACAATTCACAGATGAAAAAATGGCAAAAAAGAAAGCATTCACTCCCCTTCTATATCTTGCATCTATAGTATTTTTGCCCTGGTGGATCTCTCTCTCATTTAATAAAAGTCTGAAATCTTGGATTACTAATTGGTGGAATACTAGGCAATCCGAAACTATTTTGAATGATATTCAAGAAAAGAGTATTCTAGAACAATTCATAGAAGTAGAGGAACTCTTCCTGTTGGACGAAATGATAAAAGAATACCCGGAAACACATCTACAAAAACTTCGTATAGGAATCCACAAAGAAACGATCCAATTGATCAAGATGCACAATGAGGATCGTATCCATACGATTTTGCACTTCTCGACAAATCTAATCTGTTTCGTTATTCTAAGTGGTTATGCTATTTTGGGTAATGAAGAACTTGTTATTCTTAACTCTTGGGTTCAAGAATTCCTATATAATTTAAGCGACACAATAAAAGCTTTTTCTATTCTTTTATTAACTGATTTATGTATCGGATTCCATTCGCCCCACGGTTGGGAACTAATGATTGGCTATATCTACAAAGATTTTGGATTTGCTCATAATGATCAAATTATATCTGGTCTTGTTTCTACCTTTCCAGTCATTCTAGATACAATTTTAAAATATTGGATCTTTCGTTATTTAAATCGTGTATCTCCGTCACTTGTAGTTATTTATCATTCAATGAATGACTGAAAAATGATTCACGGATTCAATTAGAATCTTTCTTACTTTGTATATAAGCAAAGCATGCAAAGTCGTACTTACTTTACTCTTTCTACCCATCAGGGGGATACAATTCCTCCTCTATTTCAGTAATTTTTTTTTTTTCAGTAAAAGTAAATAGCAGAATCGTGGATAGGGAACTATACTAGTGACCTACCTAATTTTATTGTAGAAATTTTCGGGATCAATGATTGGACCATGCAAAATAGAAATACTTTTTCTTGGATAAAGGAGGAGATTACTCGATCCATTTACGTATCGCTCATGATCTATATAATAACCGGGGCATCCATTTCAAATGCATATCCCATTTTTGCCCAGCAGGGGTATGAAAATCCACGAGAAGCAACTGGGCGTATTGTATGTGCCAATTGCCATTTAGCTAATAAACCCGTGGATATTGAGGTTCCACAAGCGGTACTTCCTGATACTGTATTTGAAGCGGTTGTTAAAATTCCTTATGATATGCAACTGAAACAAGTTCTTGCTAATGGTAAGAAAGGGGCTTTGAATGTGGGTGCTGTTCTTATTTTACCGGAGGGGTTTGAGTTAGCCCCACCTGATCGTATTTCGCCCGAGATGAAAGAAAAGATAGGCAATCTGTCTTTTCAGAACTACCGCCCCACTAAGAAAAATATTCTTGTGATAGGTCCTGTTCCTGGTCAAAAATATAGTGAAATTACTTTTCCTATTCTTTCCCCAGACCCTGCTAGTAATAAGGATGTTCATTTCTTAAAATATCCCATATACGTAGGCGGAAACAGGGGAAGGGGTCAGATTTATCCCGACGGGAACAAAAGTAACAATACAGTTTATAATGCTACGGCAACCGGTATAGTAAGCAAAATAATACGAAAAGAAAAAGGGGGGTACGAAATAACCATAACGGATACATTGGATGGACATCAAGTGGTTGATATTATCCCCCCAGGACCAGAACTTCTTGTTTCAGAGGGTGAATCTATCAAACTCGATCAACCATTAACAAGTAATCCTAATGTGGGTGGATTTGGTCAGGGGGATGCAGAAATAGTACTTCAAGATCCACTACGTGTCCAAGGCCTTTTGTTCTTCTTGGCATCTATTGTTTTTGCACAAATCTTTTTGGTTCTTAAGAAGAAACAATTTGAGAAGGTTCAAGTGTCCGAAATGAATTTCTAGATCCGTGGATTTATCAACATCAACTTTGTAAAAAAGAACAAATTCTTCCTGGCAATTAGGTTACGTATGATGAAAAAAAAAGTATGAAAAGTCTTTTGCTTCTTTATATTCTTTCTCTAGGAATTACTTTTACCGTATTCAAAATATGTATATTGTGAAGAAGACTATTTGTCTTTACCCCTTCTTTTTTTTTTTCAATCTAAATGGGAGGGGTGTAATTATATCCCTATTGTCAGATTGAAATGTCACAGAATGGATTTTTTTTTCTAAATTCAATTTGATTAGATACTAAACATAAGATAAGTAAGCGGAGAATAGAAAGGAAGGATAAATGAGGGGAACAAATAATTACAGGGAGTATTCTTCGTCTTCCTAGCCTTCGGCACAAGAAAGGGATGTGTAAAATTCCTTTTCTTGTGTCGAAATAATAACAATTCTGGAGCCCATTCGTCAAAGATCGTCAAAGATTTCTATTCTGAGTTTCGATTTTTCCAGATTTTTCAGAACCCTTTATTTTTTTAGATTTACTTATAATAGAATAAGTCATAAGGTAATCGAATAAGTAATAAGCATAATATAATAAGTATAAAATAAGTATAAATAAGTATAATATAATAAGTAATGGACAACCCCCAAAAATAATAAGTATAAAATAAGTATAAATAAGTATAATATAATAAGTAATGGACAACCCCCAAAAAAAGAGAAGGAATCTTTTTTTTTGATAAAATAGAAGCAAGGCGATGAACTTATAAAAAAATTTCAAACTTTGATGAAATACTAAAATAAATAGAGTAAGGTTAGACTAGTCTAGAAAGGGTTTGCTTCATATCTGGTCGACAGAAAAAAAAAGAAATATTAAAATTAAATATATATTGTGATTGTGTCATCCAGGAAAAGGAAATTGAGTGATTCCTTTTTTTCTTCTAACCTTGAAAGTATCGATAGATACTATCGAAGAACAGATGCTATGAATCAATTAATCGAGTTCATTTTTCAAAAACATCATCGGAAAAAGTGATCTATTTGTTGTCATTTATACGAACAAAATATTATGATCGTTAAGAATTCAACGGGGCCCCTTCCTCGCGAATCAGACAAAGAAAGAGGAGGCGGGCCCCGTTGAGTTCTTACACTTTCATGCCTATAACTTAGTTCATCCCATTATTACATATTACAGGGACGAACCCAATCCAGAATATGAACCATAAAAGAAAATACCTATTAAACCAATCACAGGAATACCAGTTACCGTACCTATTATCCAAAGAGGAATCCTTCCAGTAGTATCGGCCATTTATCCCGCTCCCCTCCACATTTCATCAAGTGGTCATGCTAAAGACATAAACAGTCATAGATAATTATGAGATG